AAAGAATAAAGCGTAGGTGTTCTACACAATTTTCTGCAAGGTAACTATCTCGGTTTCATATAGAAATTTCTATTTATATAGAATCTTTGAAAAAGACCTTCTCTCATAAGAAAGAAAAGGCTTACTATCTTTGGGATCTGATGCTACACCGCTGCTCAATACTTTAGGGGGTCGACTCCATTACATAAGTGGATTCCTAGCTTTTGTCTCATATTATGACATTAAGTAAGCAGTTCTTATTGTATCGGCAAAAATTTCGCTAATTGATCTTTACGGTGCTTCCTCTATCAATTAGATCCTTTATCCATAGAATAAAGTATCTAGGCATATTTCTTTTTTCATATTTCGATTTCTATGAAGTTTATTTCTTTGCTACAGCTGATAAAAATCGTTGTTTTGGACGATGCCATATGTAGAAAGCCTATTTTTTTTTATTTTTTTTACTAGTAGATTACTAGTAGATTTTGCTCTTTCTTTCCTTTTTCTTTCTATAGTGTAGATAGTCGCACGTAATGACAGATTACGGCCATATTATTAAAAGCTTGTGGTAAGAAAGGGTTTCGTTCTAATGCCCGAAAATAATATTCCAAAGCTTTTGTGTGTTCTCCATTACTTGTGTGAATAAGGCCTATATTATAGAGTATATAACTTCTATCATAGGGATCGATTTCTAGTCGCATAGCTTCATAATAATTCTGTAAAGCTTCCGCATAATTTCCTTCGGATTGAGCAGACATCCGTTACGGTCGTTATTCGATTCAAAGAATCTCCGTTCCAGAACCGTACGTGAGGTTTTCATCTCATACGGCTCCTCCCTTATGTGCATAATAAGCCTAATACATAGAATCAAAAAGGAGTGAAATATTCTCATTATGAACTGAGCGGGGCTAGTGTTTTTACAAGAAATCTCTAGCCAACCTTCCTGCAAAAGATCGTTTCTTAACATCCAAGATGTTGGTACTAGATAAAAATATAAAAATGTTACGTTAACTCCAACAATTTCTTTGTCCTCAACATCCCTTAATTTCTAGGAATTAGTCACTTCAACAGTCTTCGATGGTTATATGGGTATCCAAAGCACGAATGAGATGGATATTTGTTGTCCCAACCATTCTTCTTAGTCCCGATCCCAATAAGGAAAAGGGGAAATTTAGAGCAAAGTTTTCGTGTTGTTGATTCCTAAGCGTAGTGCTTCTTCCTCTATGCCGCCTAGTGGTACTAGTGGAGCAGTATTAACCTGCAATACATAACCCATAGCCATAGGTGTAACCTTTTCGCTCAATGCTAGAATCGACAATTGAAACATCTGAGGCTGCATTAATCGGGGATACACGACAGAAGGAATGTTTTTTTAGAAACTTCACCTTCAATAAACGTAGAGTTTTTTTCAAATCTTTCTATCCCGGCTAATGTGTCTTTCTCCTAAAACTCGACGCGGTAAATAAAAGAAATCAAATCACACCATCTCTGTAATAAGTAAATGCCTCTTTTTCTCCTGAAGTTGTCGGAATTATTCGTAATAAGATATTGGCTACAATTGTAAAGGTCTTATCAATCAAATTTCCAGTTATCCGGGATCTAGGCATAGGTAGCAATCCATTTTAAAATTTCTTTTAATTACCTCTCGTTAGAAAACGATCCTACAAAAAAAGTAATTATACAGTACGAAATAACATAAAAACAGACTTAACTCATAAAAAAAGATAGACCGCGTGTTCGAGTCGTTCCAATCCCGTTATTTTAGCCGGTATAGATATCAGAAAAAGACGGGAACGTCATCTTCGCAAACAGCAAACATAAATAGATATATATCTTTATTGTTTATTGTTTTTAAGAAAAAGTTTTTCACAAAAAAAAAATTTCTTTATCCCCCTAGCCCCGAAGGAAAAGTCTTTCTTTGATTAAATGATTTAAAGTTTTCTATTTTTTATAGTTTATAGTTAGAATTAATTGTACGTACCGTACCTATCCAACATCTAATCTAATATATATGATACTAAATTCTATATGATAATAAATACAGTTGGAATAATTACATCAATAGTTGCAGTGACAGTTATCTTCATTCTCAAATCGGGATTGACTCGCGATTCACTCGCTTTCGGGGCCATAATCATTATCCTAATCATTATGTAGGAGAGATGGCCGAGTGGTTGAAGGCGTAGCATTGGAACTGCTATGTAGGCTTTTGTTTACCGAGGGTTCGAATCCCTCTCTTTCCGCACCTTCACCTAATTTATCAATGTTACTGAAATGCTATTGACCGCAATATATCAAATCACCTAACAATGGATACCCTTATTCCAAGAGTTCTATCTTTCTTTGATATGGATTCTCTATTCCTAATTTCTGTGGAACAGAAAATACGAGTGGACAAGGAATGAAAATGCCCCTATCATTCTAGGATATATCAATGGGATAAAAATCCCCCAAGAAAACCCATACCTTTTGTCTCTTTACTTAGGTGACAGGGGACAAAATTGTTCGAACCCTTGTTATTTTAGTTAGGTTTAAGTCTGACGAGAATAATATTCTACAACTAACAATTCATTTATTTTCAAGCCAATCCATTTACTATCTATTATGTGATTGACCAATCCTTTATATTGGAATGGGTGAAGAGTCAAATGTTTTGGCAATTCCTCCTGGGGGAATGAATCAAGAGAATTTTGAATCATAACTCTAGATTTTTGTTCATCCTTCGCTGTAATAATATCGCGGGGTTTGCAGCGATAACTTGGTATATCTACTATACGATCATTAACTAAAATATGTCTATGGTTAACTAATTGGCGGGCTCGAGGAATAGTTGACGCCATACCTAATCGAAAAAGGATGTTATCCAAACGCATTTCAAGTAATTGTAGTAAAACCTGACCTGTTGACCCTTTGGCTTTTGCGGCGATACGAACGTATTTAAGCAATTGTCGTTCTGTAAGACCATAATGAAAACGCAATTTTTGTTTTTCTTCTAAACGAATACGATATTGAGATTTTTTACCGGCGCGCGATTGATTTCTAAGATCGCTCCCGGCTCTAGGCCTTTTACTAGTTAGTCCCGGTAAAGCCCCCAGACGGCGTATTTTTTTGAAACGAGGCCCTCGGTAACGTGACATAAAGACTCCTTATTTTCTTTATTTTATTGAAATTTCATAAACCTAAATTAAAACTGAACTAAAGGATAAATATGATAAATGAGGCAAAATCTACTGAAGTATTATACTACAAAAAATACTGATATACTACAAATGAGATGGATTCTATCAATATCCGGACCTTATTGTATATATACAAAGTATACACAAAGAATGTATATAGAATAAAAAAAAAAAAATAGAAAAAAAAAAGCCAGCTATCGGAATCGAACCGATGACCATCGCATTACAAATGCGATGCTCTAACCTCTGAGCTAAGCGGGCTCACATAACAGAAATTGTACATGCACAGGAATTTAGTAAACTACTGGAACCTTAGCTATTCACTTTTCATTCGTAGTAATTAATAATTAAATTAAATGAATATAGAAAAATGAACTGAATATATAAAAAAAAAAGAAAAGAATTGACCGTTCGAGTATTCAAAATTGCACAATAAAAATGATTCGAAGAAAAACATATAGAATAAATGTGGTATATATGCATCTATATTGAATTATTGAATTGCGGATACAGAAATGATAGAATGATTTCTGATTAGACCAAATTAGGGGTCCAAAATAGATATGAAAGAGGCTAGACAAGAAATCAAATAAAATATTAAAATAAGAGGAAACACTATTCTAGGAATATAGGAATATAGGAATCGGTATCTAATGACTTTAACAGTTCCAGTAGAATAGAATAGAAATGAAAGAAAAAAGGGAATGACATAATAACATAATAATAAGATTTGAATCTCAAAACACAAAACAAAGAGGGGATATGGCGAAATTGGTAGACGCTACGGACTTAATTGAATTGAGCCTTAGTATGGAAACTTACTAAGTGATAACTTTCAAATTCAGAGAAACCCCGGAAAAAAAAGGGGCAATCCTGAGCCAAATCCTATTTTTCGAAAACAAACAAAGGTTCATAAAGACAGAATAAGAATACAAAAGGATAGGTGCAGAGACTCAATGGAAGTTGTTCTAACAAATAGAGTTGACTGCGTTGCATTAGTCAAGTACAAGTAAGGGAATCCTTCTGCTAAAGTTAAAATTCCAGAAAAAAAGAAAGGTAAAGTAAAGTATAACCCTATATACATAATACATAGGCATACGTACTGAAATACTATCTCAAATGATTAATGACAACCGACCCAAATCTGTATTTTTTTCTATGTTATATGAAAAATGAAATAATTAATAATTCAAATATCAAATAATAATAAAAAAAAAAACATTGCTTTGATTTGAATCGATTCCAAGTTGACGAAAGGATCGAATATTCATTGATCAGATCATTCACCCCAGAATCTGCTGATTAATTGGACGAGAGTAAAGATAGAGTCCCATTCTACATGTCAATATCGACAACAAAGAAATTTATAGTAAAAGGAAAATCCGTCGACTTTAGAAATCGTGAGGGTTCAAGTCCCTCTATCCCCAAAAAGGGGCCCACCCGACTCCCTAATTGTTTATCTTATTCTCTCTTTTCGTTAACGATTCAAAATTCGTTATCTTTCTCATTTATTTTTCTCATTTATTCGAGTTTTTCACAAATGTATCCGGGCTGCATTTTTTCTTTTCATTTCTTTTCACAAGTTTTGTGATAGATAGGATAGACATCCAAACGAACTTCTTTGAGTAAAACAAGGAATCCCTTTTAAAATAAAATTGGAATGATTAACAATGATAAGACTTTAGAATAGCTTTAGAATATCTTTTTTTTTTTATTGACTTTTATTGACATAGACTCAAGTCATTTACTAAAATTAGAAAGAAGGCGCGTCGGAAATGGTCGGGATAGCTCAGCAGGTAGAGCAGAGGACTGAAAATCCTCGTGTCACCAGTTCAAATCTGG